TCTCATTATTACTTATTCTAGCAAAACCGCCCATCAAAGCCACCGTTAACCATTGGTCGTTGAGGCGTATTCTCAAAAGACCTATATCTACAGCTGTGGCAATGGGGGCGTGATTTGGTAATACGCCAATTTGTCCACTATTAGTAGATAAAATGATTTCTTTCACTTTGGAATCCAAAATAATTCGATTAGGAGTCAGTACACAAAGATTTAAGGTCATTTCTTCAATTTGCTCTCCACTTCTAAGTTCATAGCTTTCGCGGTAGCTTCATCGATGTTACCCACCAAATAAAAGGCCTGCTCGGGAAGACTGTCTAATTCTCCGGAAAGTATCAGTTGAAACCCCCTAATTGTTTCTGTGAGACCAACATATTTTCCTGGAGAACCGGTAAATACTTCTGCCACGAAGAAGGGTTGTGATAAGAAACGCTCAATTTTTCGTGCTCTTGCTACAGTTAAACGATCTTCTTCGGATAATTCGTCCAACCCAAGGATAGCTATAATGTCCTGAAGTTCTTTGTAACGTTGTGAAGTTTGCTTAACCCTTTGCGCAGTTTCATAATGCTCCTCGCCAACGATCCAAGGTTGTAACATAGTCGACGTTGAATCTAAAGGATCCACTGCTGGATAAATACCTTTGGCAGCTAATCCTCTTGATAGTACGGTAGTAGCATCTAAATGTGCAAATGTAGTGGCAGGGGCGGGGTCGGTCAAATCATCCGCAGGTACATAAACTGCTTGGATCGAAGTTATAGATCCCTCTTTCGTGGAAGTAATTCTTTCTTGCAAAGAACCCATTTCTGTACTAAGGGTAGGTTGATAACCCACTGCCGAAGGCATTCTCCCCAATAAGGCGGATACTTCTGACCCCGCTTGGACGAAACGAAAGATATTGTCGATGAATAGAAGTACATCTTGTTCATTAACATCCCGGAAATATTCCGCCATGGTTAGGGCAGTCAGACCAACTCTCATACGAGCTCCCGGGGGTTCATTCATTTGACCATAGACTAGAGCTACTTTTGATTCTGCGATATTTTTTTCATTAATTACACCCGATTCTTTCATTTCCATGTAGAGATCATTTCCTTCACGAGTACGTTCGCCTACTCCGCCAAATACAGATACACCTCCATGAGCTTTGGCTATGTTGTTGATCAATTCCATGATAAGTACTGTTTTACCCACGCCAGCTCCCCCAAATAGTCCTATTTTTCCTCCACGGCGATAAGGAGCTAAAAGATCCACTACCTTAATCCCTGTTTCAAAGATAGATAATTTTGTATCTAACTGTATAAAGGCAGGCGCAGATCTATGAATAGGAGATGTTGTACGAGTATCTACAGGACCTAAATTATCAACAGGCTCTCCAAGAACGTTGAAAATTCGCCCGAGAGTAGCTCCGCCTACTGGAACACTTAGAGGAGCTCCCGTGTCAATCACTTCCATTCCTCTAGTCAGACCATCTGTAGCACTCATAGCTACAGTTCTAACTCGATTATTTCCTAATAATTGTTGTACCTCACAAGTCAAATTAATTTGCTGACCGGCAGTATCTCGACCTTTAACTACCAAAGCGTTATAAATATTAGGCATCTTGCCCGGAGGAAAAACGACATCCAGTACTGGGCCAATAATTTGAGCGATACGCCCTAGGTTTTTTTCTTCAAGTGTGGAAACCACAGGATCAGAAGTAGTAGGATTGGTTCTCATAATAAAATGATTGAAATATGTCGAAATTTTTTTGGATTGGAGATTGGAATAGTACATAGTACCAAATCAAAAATAAATGTCCGATAGCAAGTTGATCGGTTAATTCAATAAGAAATAAATGGGAGTTAGTACTCGATTTAGTTGGTACCACCCAACCAACCGAATCCAAGTCAATCCTTTACTCATTCAATGAGTCCATTTTCAAGTTCACCCAATTCTTTATATATGGGTTCCACCTATTTTTGTCTTGTTTTATACCCTTCCGCTTTCATGGATGAATTATGCCTATTTTCATATCTAGGATTTACATATATAATATATATCACTGTCAAGGGGGAATTTTTCTTACTATTTCCATTTTTAGATGAAAAATAAGAAGTGGGTCCGTTAGAAACTTGAAAAACGATAATTAGGTTGCGCCATATATATCAAAGAGTATACAATAATGATGTATTTGGTGAATCAAATACATGGTCTAATAACGAACCATTTTCACATTTTAATTCGTTGATAATATTAGTTGAATATTTTTTGAAAGATTTTGTCAAAGGTTTCGTTCACGCCTAATCCATATCGAGTAGACCTTGTTGTTGTGAGAATTCTTAATTCATGAGTTGTAGGGAGGGACTTATGTCACCACAAACAGAAACTAAAGCAAGTGTTGGATTTAAAGCTGGTGTTAAAGATTACAGATTGACTTATTATACTCCTGATTACGAAACCAAAGATACTGATATCTTGGCAGCATTCCGAGTAACTCCTCAACCCGGAGTTCCTGCTGAAGAAG